TTCCTGAGAAACAAAGTCATAGGCACGAAGGTTCAGAGCCAAACCGACTACTCCAAGAGCGCTCATCCATAAACCGGTTACTGGTACAAATAACATAAAGAAATGTAACCAACGTTTATTGGAAAAAGCAACCCCAAAGATTTGGGACCAAAATCGGTTAGCAGTGACCATAGAATAAGTCTCTTCGGCTTGAGTTGGGTTAAAAGCCCGGAATGTATTTGCACCATCACCATCTTCAAATAAAGTATTTTCGACAGTAGCACCATGAATAGCACATAGCAGAGCAGCACCTAAGACACCGGCAACTCCCATCATATGAAAGGGGTTCAGTGTCCAATTATGAAACCCTTGAAAAAAGAGGATGAATCGAAAAATAGCTGCTACACCAAAACTAGGCGCAAAGAACCAACCAGACTGGCCTAGGGGATAAATCAGGAATACAGAAACAAAAACTGCAATTGGACCAGAGAATGCGATCGCATTATAAGGTCGCAATTGCACAGATCGAGCAAGCTCAAATTGACGTAACATAAAACCGATTAGTCCAAAAGCCCCGTGGAGAGCAACAAAAGTCCACAGACCACCTAATTGACACCACCGAGTAAAATCACCTTGTGCTTCAGGACCCCATAGGAATAACAAAGAATGTGCTAAACTATTAGCAGGCGTAGAAACTGCGGCAGTTAAAAAGTTGCAACCCTCCAAGTAGGAACTAGCCAATCCATGAGTATACCATGAGGTTACAAAGGTTGTACCCGTAAACCAACCCCCTAAGGCAAAATAGGCACAAGGAAAGAGCAATAGACCGGACCAACCTACAAAAACAAAACGGTCCCTCCGTAACCAGTCATCCATAATATCAAATAAATCATTTTCTTCTTTGGTAAATTTTCCAAGGGCTATAGTCATAGCGGTCCTCCTATTCAACTATTTGCACCATTTTGAGCACCTCATAGCATTTTAGCATTTTCGAGGCCTTTGAAGCTTTTCTCATTTATGTACAATTCGATTTCTCCTACACGGCTCCCCTTCGAGTCTAATGAAGTTCGGAAATCAAAATTCTTGATCGGCCCCGAACCCGACTGACGTAAAGTCATGAACTCAATTCGGTTCTTCTTTAGTTAGTCTTAATTACCGTCGGAAACATGAATTTTTTGATAACTCATCAATCTGATACCTTCTGATACCTATAGAAATCTAATTCTACAAATCTTATAGATAGAGTTCTTTTTGAGGTCTAAATACCAATATCAGGTAGAAATAGCAATATCCATCTAAACCGAAATGGATCTTGTATTCTTGAATCTAAGAAAATGATTTCCAACTCTCTTAGATGTCTTATGTTGTAACTTCGAAGAAACTTTTCTATGAAGTCTATGAAGGAGGGTAATAAGAATTTTTTAATTGAGTCTTTTAGAAAAACGAAGAATAAGAAGATTGAATCAGAAATATTGAAAGATTTTTTCGGAGTCCAAAGAAAAAATCTTTCAAATATGAAAGAAAAAGGCGGGGTCTGTTCTTTCAATTCCATCTCTATCCAATTTGAATATCATAATAGTGAATAGAGTCCCGATTCAATGGGTTAGGTCCACTTACTTTTTTTTTTTGAATCTCATTTGAGTTGATAAAAATAATGGCAAATAGGAAAATAGGGTGATTTTGGAGCCAACTTATCAGTCTTGATTATGAATATTATCATTATTTACATTATTGATAATGAAGAATATAGTATTATTAATATAAGAAATGAATAGTCAACTTTTTGAATCATATCAACTCGAAGTCTAGACGATTCTTATATGAATTCTAGCGAATATTCATTCTAATAGTCATTCTCAATCGTAATTCTCATTATCCTCGTAAAAGAGTCTTAAAGACTGTTAACTTTTTAATTAAGATATGAATATCTTAACAGATTAATATTCAATATGAAGATTTCGATTTGGATTTTTTTATATCTTAATATTAGGATACTAGTTCCGGGGTCGAATCCCCGTCAACCCTTCAACCCTTTCTAATTAGCCCATTGAAATCCTATGAAGTCGTAATTGATTCGAAAATCAAAAAAACTCTCTTAAAGCGAGAGAAAATCCTAAAGAAGATATGGCCGGGAATCTTTACTTGATATTACTTGATAATACTTGCATTTTGAGCAAAAAATGCTAAATTTTTTTTATTTTAAAAATAAAAAATGCTTTTTTTGATTCTAATTGAGTATATAATATGGAGCATAATTAAATGGGAATAAACAATCGTCACTCAAGGCCTAACACTGATAGGGCCATTAAGAACTTCTAAAAAAATGAATAAATAATTGGATAATCATCAGTTTGATCTGTTTTACCGGCAGTTTGATCTCTTTTACCGGGAGAGTCTACGGTTCGAGTCTACGGTTCGAGTCCGTATAGCCCTAAAGTCAATCCTAATGAAGAATTATAGAATTTTCATCTCTTCTTATTCTTTGTTGGTTGTAACTGGCCGATTCCATTTGGAAAGTCACAGAAAGGTGAAAGAAAGTATTGAACCTGTCTTCGGTCCTATATTGTATTGCATTTAAATATAACCCAATATATAATAACGTTGAAAGATAAATTCAAAACTTGACTTTACTTTCTTTCATCGTTGAAAGATTGTTTTGAGCTTATCAAATCGTATAAACCCAAAGGCCAAAGGAGGGCCATGACAATTAACAACCGATTTCCGGGTCCGGGTAGTGACCCAGAGAATTTTTTTTTACAAGACCTTACGACACTAAAAGATCAAATGGATAATTTCAATAATCGAAAAGTCTTTGATCGAATCAAATCTAGGTTTTTTAGAATTCATGTTTTACAGATAAAAGAAATTTTGACACAGATCCAAAACATGGATAACCTAATCCATGACAAGTTCCGGATTGACAAAAATTACAAACTCAAAAGGTATTTCGAGGAAAAACAGCTGACTAACAGGTTGGCTTGGAGCACCTCGGATCTATACCTTCCGCGTCCAATCTCTGAAACAAGTCCGAAAATCGCATTTTTAGGGTTTTCTTCTAAAGAAGAAAAAGACTCGCTGTTTTGGAGACAGGACATGAAAGCCGCGGAAACAATGCACTGTGTACGAAAAACACTGGATTTCGTAGCTTGGTGTAATGTTAACTTTGTTAACCTAGAGAACTATCTGAATCTCATTCAGAGCAATAATACGGCGTGGATACGGAAAATGGAAATTCTTTATTCCATTTATAATTTACCAAAAGAGCATCTAGATACGGTCAGATTTGGTTTAGCAGAGGTATGGCCGGGACTCCAACAAGGGACAAGTACCTTAAATTCTTTTTCAAATCACGTATTGAAGATTCAGACCGAGGTGGACGGTGTAGAACAATTTACGTCCCGAAAGGACTACAGAGAGAGTCTTGACAAGCTTTTCCCTGTCAACCCTTGGGTAGTGTTCGAAATCCAAGGAACAGCCAATTCTCTAGCTCAGTTGGGAAAAACGAGGAAATTCCCTTATGAATTCCTTTTTAACTTACGGGATATTGAGGATAAGCTCGATTTTGTCAAAAAAAGCCTATCCCCAATATCCGCGGATATGGATTCTGCACGCAGATATTACTTCGATGCCTGATTAATTCGGAGCGCTGCCAAGCTAAGCTCATTATATGTAGCTAGCGCTCGAAACTGCTTGCAAAAGAGGGTAAATCGGCCACATTAAAATTACCTTCGGGAGAGGTTCGTTTAATATCCCAAAACTGCTCAGCAACAGTCGGACAAGTAGGAAATACTAGGGCAAAGCTTAAAAAGTTTGGTAAAGCCGGATCGAAATGTTGGTTAGGTAAGCGTCCTGTAGTAAGAGGAGGAGTTATGAACCCCGTAGACCATCCCCATGGGGGCGGTGAAGGGAAGGCCCCAATTGGTAAAAAAAAACCCGTAACCCCGTGGGGTTATTCTGCACCCCGTAACCCCGTGGGGTTATTCTGCACTTGGAAAAGAACTAGAAAAAGGAATAAATAGAGTGAAAATTCGATTCTTCGTCGCCGTAAATTTGGAAGATTTTTTGAAAATCTATGTTCTTATTCTATACATTATATCTTATTCTATACATTAGAAATGTATAGAATAATAACCTGGTCTATTAATGAACCCTTTGTTGGATAATTAATTTTGTTGGATAATTAATTAAGAATGAAGATGAAGAAAAAGGGATTTTACAAAAGACAAACAAAAATAAATGAAATTTTAGTTTAGTAGGGATCACTAAATATCAATAAAAATGTCTAAAAAGATGGAAAGGTTTTTCTTTGGGCTATGGGAAAGTTATTAAACGTCGGTTGGGAGGTTCGACTGATTTCATTTTCTTATTAGTCAAGTTTTTTCTTTTCTTCATTGTCTATTTATCAAGCTATTCAGATTGCCAACAGTGTAGCACCTAACTAGAATCTGATCTGAGTAAGTAGATTCTATCCTATGTGCTCTGGCAATCTTTTTTTTCTTTGTTTTTTTTTTCTAGAGGATAAGATAAGTAAGTCTTTTTTTTTTCTTTTTTCTTTCATTTCTTTTTGATATATATAAAACGGAATTATTCAAATTCCCATCCAAAAAGTTAAATAATTGAGTCATTTCTAATGTTAGAATGCATGTTTTTTAGAGTTTCTTCCTGTATTTGAAAATAATAAGAATTTTTTGATATTTTATTAAAACTCAAGTATATACAATAGATTGATTCTCCCCTCAAATCAAATTAAGAATACTATCCGTTTTCTGAAGAAAGACCAAAGCCCCATATCGGATTTGAACCGATGACTTACGCCTTACCATGGCGTTACTCTACCGCTGAGTTAAGGGGGCTTTTTTCTTTTATTGGACTTCCTAAATTATCGACTAGGCGGATAAGATATACCTATGCTCGGTAAGTCAATTATGGATCTAACTATCGAAACATAGATTCTATATAATCTATAGTATAGTCATTCTAGATAATCTATAGTATAGTCTTAGTATATATTATATAATAATATATTATTATATAAATGTATTATATAAATGGATTAATATATATAGATTCATATAGTCAAAAGTAAAAAATTGAGAAAAATGAGTAATGAGTATAGTAAATCATCTAGTGTATTTTTTATAGTATTTATAGTAAAGAATTACTACAATTCTAGTAACAAATCCATTTTTTATTCTTAAAAGAAAATGATTCGTTTTCTAACTTTAACAAAGTGGTCCATTTTAAATCGCGCATTCATATAGAAAAAACTGCGTTTATCGAGTGCGTATTAAAGAAACAGACGAGTGAATATAAGAAAAAATGCTTTATTGATAGTGAAAGGGAAGATCAATACAATTAGTGAAATGAAAGATCAATCCAATTAATTCTTTCAATCAAGACCAAACCAAATTGAATTGACCACCACCCTAACCAAATTGATTTAATTAATATATGTACCTCCAAAATTGACCTGGACCCAAGATATTTAAAGGAATCACTGATGAAAAGATTTGAGTTGTCACCCAAACGAAAACACCAAATTCTAAAAAAAAAAATTGGGTATTTTATCTCTCTTCCATGATTTCCAGATTTTTTATTTGTTCATTTCCTGGTTAAGTTTGAGATAGACATATCATCTACCGATATATGGTATATATACAATATATGTTAACAAGAAAATGAGTGACTCAATGAAAAAAAGAGGTCGAATATGGTATTTCGACCTCTTTGGTGGCTTGGTTTTCTGAGAGACCAATCACTCCTTGAAAGTCTCTTTCCAATCGAATCATACAATTTCATTATATTGACAATTTCAAAAAAACTCAGCATACTATGTTCATAGTATGCTGATAGTCAGCTAAATGTGCCCCCATCGTCTAGCGGTTCAGGACATCTCTCTTTCAAGGAGGCAGCGGGGATTCGATTTCCCCTGGGGGTAGGGTATTAGGAAAGGAAGTTGATCATGAATAATTAATAAAGCTGAAATGGATTCTTCCTGGGTCGATGCCCGAGCGGTTAATGGGGACGGACTGTAAATTCGTTGGCAATATGTCTACGCTGGTTCAAATCCAGCTCGACCCAATAAGTCACGGATCCTGAAATGATAGAACCCCTTGATTCTATCAAAATCAATGCCTGATACAGAAAAGAAAAGAGTAAAATACAGAAAAAAGTCCAAATTTCGGCTCTACTTATTATTTCTTTTTCTTTATTTGATTTGCTCTTTATTTTTTCGTACAAATTCAGATTTAGATCTTACTAATAATCTAGATTCCAATCCGGATTTAGAAGTATAAAATCTAAGAAAAAGAAAGAAAAATGAAAGAGAAAAAGACTCGGTTTTTCAGTGAACCAGTTAGTAGCAATCGATTTGTATTTGAAATAAACAAAAAGATGAGATGACTATAAATCTAATCCGGGCGGGACGGGCCCTCCGCTTATAAAGTGGATATCCATAGAAATATCAATCAATATAGTACCTGCCCCCCTTCCAACGCGTCCATTTCAATTTCGAATTGAAATAGAAAGCAAAGGGGTTAAATGAAAGCCATTAAGAATCTGTATGTTAGACACTTTATTTCATTTATGGGGATTGGAGTTGAAGTGGTCATTTATCGGGGATTGTAGTTCAATTGGTCAGAGCACCGCCCTGTCAAGGCGGAAGCTGCGGGTTCGAGCCCCGTCAGTCCCGACGGATAATAATACATCAATCCGTCCAGCCATTTTTTAAGTTTTATGAAAGAGGAGACGCGACAAATTGGATAATTGAATTCCAAAAGCTTCGTATTCATATTCAGGATTGGATTTTAAGAGATATCGTACTGAATTCGGCTTGTTTATTCCTCTCGATCCGTCTATGTAATGAATGAAATTGAATAGAGAACCCTATCTTTCGCTCTAAGACATAGACAAAAGGAATTTGTAGTTGTACGATACAAAATGCATTTGTTTGCTTTAATTTTAATAGAATCCTTTTATTTAATCTGACACGTCTCTTTTCTTTTTTTTTTTTTACGTTTTCCTGGAGACTTCTCTTTCTCTATCACATTTTTTTTTCCAATCCAATAAGATTAGATTCGTATCAGTAAAAAGGATTTTCGAACTTAATGCCTTTTTCTCGATTTGGCTATTTCGCTTCTATTCTTTGTTTGTGTTTGTTTGTAACCAATATAAGTGTAAGGGCGGTTAGATTTAGATAGTGCTTTGTCCGATAATTGGACAAACAAGTCAATTCTTTTTCTTTATAGAAAAGAAAGAAAAGAAAGAATGGCAAAAAGAATAAGAACGAAAAGAAAAAACTTCTCGATTGGGTCAAGAAAGAATCCGTTTTTGGAATTTGCGATGGATAAACGATCTTTCTGTGTTATACTATTCCATTTTCGACGACGAATCTCTTGAAGATGAAGAACTCGTATATTGTTAATTATATGAATCCTATAATTCGATATCATCGAACTGAAATCTACCCATTGAATTTCGAGGGGAAAGATTGATCATCTCTATGGGATTAAATCCCGAAGTTATTGCGAAGTAAAGAAAAACGAAACGACCTATGGAAGTAAATATTCTCGCATTTATTGCTACTACACTCTTCATTCTAGTTCCTACTGCTTTTTTGCTTATAATATATGTAAAAACTGTTAGTCAAAGTGATTAATTTGAATCAAATTGGACTTCTTAGTTTTCAGAAATGAAATTAGTGCAAAAAAAAATGCAAACGGAGTCCAATTTCGCAGCTTAGATGAAATGAGTGGACTCGAATCCGTAGTCTTTTGTATAAGAGCAGAATAGTAGAAAGAACTAGAGAATTATAGTTCTTTCTACTATTCTATCGCTTTTTTTCTTTGCGTGGCTAAAGTTATCCTGTATAACGCTAGCTACAGAAGACGTAATCTAGATAGTCATTCTAATTCTATGTAATGCCCATAACATACCAATCGATTTCAAATTGAAATAGTCAAATAAAAAAAGTCTTTGTTTGCAGAACGATCTAAATGAAATTCTTACAGTTTTCTTTATCAACTCAATTAAGAAGTAGTACCTCTAGAGTCCACTTCTTCCCCATACTACGAGAGAAAGGGAAAATGTAAAGACTACCATTAAAGCAGCCCAAGCGAGACTTACTATATCCATGTAAATTATGTCCCCTAGCTCTATGAAGAAATTTTTCCATTATTATTCAATAATAATAGCAGATAATCGGGAAGAGAGTCAAAAAAAATAAAAAACCGAGCTTTGTCCAATACTTTTGCTTGCTGAAACAGTCCAAAAAGACAATTCAAATGAATTCCATTTTAAGTATAAGAAAAACCCACTTAGATCATTGCTATTAGAATCATAAAAGATTAAGCCCAAGCAAAATACGTAGGTAAACCCTTGATTTAGACGTCTCCAAAAAAATGGATTTACATTTACAGTGTATGTAAATAAGATCTACTCTTTCTTTTTTTCTTCTTCATTAAGTCAAAAGGATAAAAATTGGGTTTTACCTAAACTAAAATAAAGAATTCTTTTGACTCTCTTTTTTCTATATTTGAAAATTTGACATGTAAAATATGCAAAATGCTCCATTCAAGCAGCATTAGATGGATTGAATTGCTACCCAAAGTATCCTCCAACCCTTCCCTAACGACTAATAGCTTTCCTGTATTCCTATTCCTATCCACTTGAATAAAAATCGAGTCAGTAGACAATCCATTAGTATTGTAAGGACTCTTCTCTCAAGCAAAATCTATCAAAAAGTATATCAAGATGTATCAATTCTTGATTCTTTATTCTTTTTATTACTACTAAAAACTTTCCTTGAATCTTAGATGCACGAAATTCAAGAAATTGGAGCACGTTAGAGAATCGAACCGAACTACCATAATGTTTTGAGTCAAAGAAGTAGCAAGAGTTCTTTTCCTTCGCGTGCGTCTGTTGGGAACAAAGTGAACAAGTTAGATGAGCAAAAAGAAATTAAGGTATTTGGCATCTCTTGTTGATCAGGCGACACCCAGATTTGAACTGGGGAAAAAGGATTTGCAGTCCACCGCCTTACCACTCGGCCATGCCGCCAACACAATCTAAAAAACATGCAAAAAAGCCCTGCTTTTTTTTTTTTGAAATCCCATTCGTTTTCGTTTGCTTAAATCAAGCAAATCAACCCTTCCTTTTTAGTTGGATTGGATCTATCACTTCAATTCATTTTGTATAATATATCAAAAGACGTACTATCTCAATTCTTTCCCTTTTCTAGTGAAATGAAAAACTAAATGTGACGGAAGTCATAAAAGGACTAGGGAAAGTTTGAACCAATAATTCTTTTCTGTGAATTCAAATTCAGGAAGGAGTCTTGAATTTGAATTCGCAATTGTATTTCCATAATGCGGAAAGTAAATTGAACTAGATATAGATATCTAATTAATCTGAATCCATTCATGCTTTTCAACAAAAAAAAAATATTTATTAATTTCAATTATAACAACAATGATGAGTCTATGTCAACCCCAGAACATAAATGCTTCGACAGATACCTAATCGAATCTATTAGCGGGCGCTGAGTTAGATAGAAGATTAACTACTAGTTTAGTTAATGAAAACGAGTCAATGAAAAGGAAAATAGACAAAATCTAAATTTGGATAGCGCACAAGATGTGCTGTTCCGAATAGAACTGGAAAGAGGCGATAGTTACTAGTTCGACTTCTATTTTATCCGTCTATGTTTAATAAGCCTTATTTTGTTATGTATTTCAATCGTTCAATCTCTATATTCTATATATATGAATTAGAAGAAATAGGAACTCTATTCCATACAAAAAGCACTCAAAATAGGAAAGGCATATTCTATCTTCTCTTTGATGATTTTATTTCTCATTATTTGTTTGGTCTATATTTCGTTGAATATATCAAGTTCAAAACTCTGTTCTTTATTTTACTGATATCCAATCGTATTGAAATATGAAATATCATAATAATGATAGAAATGGAATCACTTCTTGTTGTGTTGTTGCGCTATTCTATACCAAACTCCCTAAGTCAAAGTTAAGTAGACTATCTATCTGAATTTTTTTCCAGTTGGATCGCTTACAAATTCCATTCCAATTTGCGTATCCAATTCTCTTTATTCCTCTGTTCATATGTATTTCATACAGTGCTTACTTATTCTTATCTGTAGTTAGAGAAAATTTTATGTGATTCTGTAAGAAAATTTTATGTAATTCTGTAAACAGAATAGAAATTCTATCATTGCTAGATCGATCCATAGAATTGCATTGGATGAAGACCGATCCAAAAATAGAATTTTAGCTTTTCACTAAAGGGGAAATTAAAAATTATGTTGGATAGAAATGAGGGAATGTCTACAATACCTGGATTTAATGAGATCCAATTTGAAGGATTTTGTCGGTTCATTGATGAGGGCTTAAGAGAAGAGCTTTATAAGTTTCCAATAATTGAAGATACAGATCAAGAAATTGAATTTCACTTATTTGTGGAAAACTATCAATTAGTAGAACCATTGATAAACGAAAGAAATGCTGTATATGAATCACTCACCTATTCCTCGGAATTCTATGTATGCGCAGGATTAATTTGGAAAACAAATAGGAATATGCGAAAGCAAACAATTTTGATTGGAACTATTCCTTTAATGAATTCCCTCGGAACATTTATAGTAAATGGAATCTACAGAATTGTGATCAATCAAATATTGCAAAGCCCCGGTATCTATTACCAGACAGAATTAGACCATAACGAGAATTGGGTCTATACGGGAACCATAATATCAGATTGGGGAGGAAGAATCAAATTAGAGATTGATAGAAAAGCCAGGATATGGGCTCGTGTGAGTAGGAAACAGAAAATCTCTATTCTATTGTTATTATCAGCTATGGGTTTGAATCTACGAGAAATTCTAGAAAATGTTTCTTACCCTGAGATTTTCTTGTCTTTCCTGAATGCTAAGGAGAAAAAAACCATTGGGTCACAAGAAAATGCCATTTTGGAATTTTATCAACAATTTACTTGTGTAGGCGGAGATCCTGTTTTTTCTGAATCCTTATGTACGGAATTACAAAAGAAATTCTTTCACCAAAAATGTGAATTAGGAAAGATTGGTCGACTAAATATGAACCGCAGATTGAATCTTGATATACCCACTAACAATACATTTTTGTTACCCCGAGATATATTGTCAGCGGCCGATCTTTTGATTGAAATGAAATTTGGAATGGGTACACTTGACGATATGAATCATTTAAAAAATAAACGTATTCGTTCTGTAGCCGATCTATTACAAGATCAATTCGGGTTGGCCCTAATTCGTTTAGGAGAGGTGGTTGAAGAAACTATATTTGAAGGAATTTGTCCTAAATGGATCCCGACCCCTAAAATTTTGGTAACTTCAGCTCCATTAACAACCATTTTTGAATCTTTTTTCGGATTACACCCATTATCTCAAGTTTTTGATGGAACGAATCCATTGACACAAATTTTTCATGGGAGAAAATTCAGTTATTTGGGACCCGGAGGATTGACAGCGAGAACTGCTAGTTTTTCGATACGAGATATAAATCCTAGTTACTATGGGCGCATTTGCCCAATTGATACATCGGAAGGAATCAATGTTGGACTTATTGGCTCCTTAGCACTTCATGCCAAGATTGGTCATTGGGGGTCTTTAGAAAGCCCCTTTTATAAAATCTCTGAGGGAGCAAAAAAAGGACGGATACTCTATTTATCACCGAATAGAGATGAATACTATATGGTAGCGGCAGGAAATTCTTTGGCGCTGAATCGTGGTATTCAGGAAGAACAGGTTGTTCCCGCTCGATATCGTCAAGAATTTCTGACTATTGCATGGGACCAGGTTCATTTTCGAAGTATTTTTCCCTTCCAATATTTTTCTATAGGAGCTTCACTCATTCCTTTTATTGAGCATAATGATGGGAATCGGGCTTTAATGAGTTCTAATATGCAACGCCAAGCAGTTGCGCTTTCTCGGTCCGAGAAGTGCATTGTTGGAACTGGATTGGAACGCCAAGTGGCTCTAGATTCTGGGGTTCCTGCTATAGCCAACCAAGAGGGAAAAATTATTTATACGGATAGTGACAAGATCATTTTAGTGGGCAATGGGGATACTATAAAGATTCCATTAGTTATCTATCAACGTTCGAACAAAAATACTTTTATGCATCAAAAAACCCAGGTTCAACGGGGTCAATGCCTTAAAAAGGGGCAAGTTTTAGCAGACGGGGCTTCCATAGTTGGTGGGGAACTTGCTTTGGGCAAAAACGTATTATTAGCTTATATGCCATGGGAAGGTTACAATTTTGAGGATGCGGTCCTTATTAGTGAGCGTCTGGTATATGAAGATATTTTTACTTCTTTTCACATACAAAAATATGAAATTCAGACTGATGTCACAAGTGAACCCCCGGAAAGGATCACTAATGAAATACCTCATCTAGAAGCCCACTTACTCCGAAATTTAGACAAAAATGGAATTGTCATGCTGGGATCTTGGGTAGAGACGGGCGATATTTTAGTAGGTAAATTAACACCTCAAGAAGACTCCTGGGATGCCCGGGTCGATCGATTAATAGACGCCGTCTTTGGCATGCAGGTATCTACTTCAAAGGAAACTTGTCTAAAATTACCTAGAGGGGGTAGAGGCCAAGTTGTTGATGTGAGATGGATCCAGAAAAGGGCAGCTTCCGGTTATAATCCCGACTGTTCTAATTCCGAAACAATTCATGTATTTATTTTGCAGAAACGTGATATCAAAGTAGGTGATAAAGTAGCTGGAAGACATGGAAATAAAGGTATCATTTCAAAAATTTTGCCTAGACACGATATGCCATATTTGCAAGATGGAAGACCTGTTGATATGGTCTTCAACCCATTAGGAGTACCTTCACGAATGAATGTAGGACAGATATTTGAATGTTCGCTTGGGTTAGCGGGCGGTTTGCTAGATAGACATTATCGAATAGCACCTTTTGATGAGAGATATGAACAAGAGGCCTCTAGAAAACTCGTGTTTTCTGAATTATACAAAGCCGGCAAAGAAACAGCCAATCCATGGGTATTTGAACCCGAATTTCCGGGAAAAAGTAAATTATTTGATGGCAGAACAGGAGATCCTTTTGAACAGCCTGTTCTAATAGGAAAGCCTTATATCTTGAAATTAATTCATCAAGTTGATGATAAAATACACGCACGTTCCACTGGACCTTATGCACTTGTTACTCAACAACCCCTTAGAGGAAGGTCCAAGAACGGGGGGCAACGGGTAGGAGAAATGGAAGTTTGGGCTCTAGAAGGATTTGGTGTTTCTCATATTTTACAAGAGATGCTCACTTATAAATCTGATCATATGAGAGCGCGCCAAGAAGTGATTAGGACTATAATGATTGGAGGAACAATCCCCAAACCGGAGGATGCTCCAGAATCTTTTCGATTGCTCGTTCGAGAACTACGATCTTTGGCTCTGGAACTGAACCATTTCCTTATATCTGAGAAGAACTTCCAGATGAATAGGAAGGAAGCTTAATCGGAATGAATCATAATTTTTCTTCTATCTATGATCGATTTGTATAAACATCAACAACTCAGAATTGGATTAGTTTCGCCTCAACAAATCCTTGCTTGGGCCAAAAAAATTCTTCCTAATGGAGAGATTGTTGGAGAAGTCAAAAACTACTATAGTTTGCATTACCAAACCAAAAAACCTGAAAAAGATGGATTATTTTGTGAAATAATTTTTGGACCTATAAAAAGCGGAATTTGCGCTTGTGGAAATCCTCCCGAAAAAGAAGATCAAAAATTTTGTCAAGAATGTGGAGTCGAATTTGTTGATTCTCGGATACGAAGATATCAAATGGGCTACATCCAATTGGCATGCCCAGTAACTCATGTGTGGTATTTGAAACGGCGCCCTAGTTATATCGGGAATCTTTTAGATATAACTCTTAAAGAATTAGAAGGCATAGTCTACGGCGATTTGGCTTTTGCTAGACCCTTAACTAAAAAACCAACGTTCTTATGCTTACGAGGTTCAGTCCAATATGAAGAAATGCTATCGTGGGACTCGTGGGATTATAGTATTCCACTGTTTTTTACTACCCAAGGCTTCCATACATTTCGGAATAGAGAAATTGCTACAGGAGCCGGCGCTATTCGCGAACAATTAGCCGATCTGGATTTGCGAATTATTATAGATTTGTCATCGCTAGAATGGGAAGTATTAGCGGAAGAAGGTCCTACGGGGGATGAATGGGAAGATCAACAAATTGGGAGAAGAAAGGATTTTTTGGTTAAACGCATGGCATTAGCTAAACATTTTATTCGAACAAATATAGAACCCGAATGGATGATTTTATGTCTATTACCAGTTCTTCCTCCCGAGCTCAGACCGATGATTCAGATGGATGGGGGTAAACTAATGAGTTCCGATATTAATGAACTCTATAGACGAGTTATCTTTCGGAATAATAATCTTAAGACTCTATTAACAAGTAGATCTAGTCCAGGGGACTTAGTAATGCGTCAGGAATCTTTGGTACAAGAGGCCGTGGATACACTTCTTGATAATGGCCTAGGCGGAGAACCCATGAGGGACGGACAGAATCAAGTTTACAAGTCGTTTTCAGATATAATTGAAGGGAAAGAGGGAAGATTTCGCGAGACTATGCTTGGCAAACGAGTTGATTATTCGGCGCGGTCCGTCATTGTTGTAAGTCCCTCGCTTTCATTACATCAATGCGGATTACCTCGCGAAATAGCAATCGAGCTTTTCCAGACATTTGTAATTCGTGGTCTAATTAGAAAACATCTTGCTTCGAACACAGCCATTGCTAAGAGTCAAATTCGGGAAACAGAGCCCAAGCCCTTTGTATGGGAAATACTTGAGGAAGTTATCCAGTGGCATCCTGTATTGCTGAATAGGGCACCTACTCTGCATAGATTAGGTATACAGGCATTTCAACCCATTTTAGTGGAAGGGCGTGCTATTTGTTTACATCCATTAGTTTGTAAGGGATTCAATGCAGACTTTGATGGGGATCAAATGGCCGTTCATGTACCTTTATCGTTGGAGGCGCAAACGGAGGCTTGTTTACTTATGTTTGCTCCTAGGAATCTCCGGTCTCCAGCTATTGGAGATCCCATTTGTGTACCAACTCAAGATATGCTTATGGGGCTCTATGTGTTAACAAGGGGAAATCGTCGAGGTATTTATGCAACTAGGTATAATCATCCATGGAATCGAAGAAATTCTCAAAATGACAGAATTGACGAGAAGAGTGAGAAGTATACAAAAGAACCCTTTTTTAGAAATTTTTATGATGCAATTGGAGCTTATTTGCAGAAAAAAATCCATTTCGATAGTCCTTTATGGCTCCGTTGGCAACTAGATCAAGGCCTTATTACTTCAAGAGAAACCCCCATCGAAATTCATTATGAATCTTTGGGGACCTATCATGAGATTTATGAACACTATCTAATAGTACGAAGTATAAAGAAAGAAATTCTTTGTATATACATTCGAACCACTGTTGGTCATATTTCTCTTTATCGAGAAATGGAAGAAGCTATACAAAGCTTTGATCAAGTTTGTCAAGCCTGCTCCGATGGTTTTAATCATAGGGATCTAAACTAAGTAATTCTATACTACACTGTCGGAGCAAAGTCAGAGCTAGTCGCTTCCACTCGAACCATAATTCCTGAATTTCTATATGAATTCAAATCGCGAAAAGGAAGTTTTCCAATCATTAACTCAAATCTATTGTCCAACCCTACTCAGCAGAATATGGAGGTACTTATGCCCGAACGGGCCCATTTGGCCTTTCACAATAACGTGATAGATGGAACTGCCATTAAACGAATTCTTAGCGGATTAATAGATCACTTCGGAATGGCATATACATCAAACATCCTGGATCAAGTAAAGACTGTAGGTTTCCAGCAAGCCACTGCTACATCCATTTCATTAGGAATTGATGATCTTTTAACACTACCTTCTAAGGGGTGCTTAGTCCAAGATATTGAACAACAAAATTTGATTTTTGAAAACTACTATCGTTATGGAAATGTACACGCAATAGAAAAATTACGACAATCCATTGAGGTATGGTATGCTGCAAGTGAATATTTGCGATCCGAAATGCATCCTAATTTTAGGATGACGGACCCTTTGAATTCAGTCCATATAATGTCTTTTTCGGGAGCGAGAGGAAATACATCTCAAGTACACCAATTGGTAGGTATGAGAGGATTAATGTCCGATCCACAAGGGCAAATGATTGATTTACCTATTCCAAGCAATTTACGCGAAGGGCTGTCCTTAACAGAATATATCATTTCTTGCTATGGAGCCCGAAAGGGAGTTGTGGATACCGCGGTACGAACAGCAGATGCTGGATATCTTACGCGCAGACTTGTTGAAGTAGTTCAACACATGGTTGTACGTAGAACAGATTGCGGGAGCACCCGAGGTATCCCTGTGAGTCCTCGAAATAAGATTAATCCGGAAAGTTTTTTTATCCAAACCTTAATTGGTCGTGTATTAGCAAACAATCTCTATATTGGTTCACGATGCATTGCTATTCGAAATCAAGATATTGGGATTGGACTTGTCGATGGATTCATAAACTTTGGATTGCAACCAATATCTATTCGAACTCCTTTTACTTGTAAGAGTACGTCTTGGATCTGTCGATTATGTTATGGCCGCAGTCCTACTCATGGCGACCTGGTGGAATTGGGAGAAGCTGTCGGTATTATTGCGGGTCAATCCATTGGAGAGCCGGGCACTCAACTAACATTAAGAACGTTTCATACTGGTGGAGTATTTACAGGGGGTATCGCCAACCATGTACGAGCCCCTTCTAATGGAAAAATTAAATTTAATGAAGACTTGGTTCATCCCACACGTACACGTCATGGGCATCCGGCTTTTCTATGTTATATCGACTTGGATGTAACGATTGAGAGTCAATATACTCTACAGAACGTGAGTATTCCACCAAAAAGTTTGCTTTTTGTTCAAAATGATCAATATGTAAAATCAGAACAAGTGATTGCTGAAATTTGCGCAGGAGCATACACTTTGACTTTGAAAGAGAAGGTGCGAAAACATATTTATTCCGAATCTGAAGGAGAAATGCACTGGAGTACCGATGTATACCATGCACCTGAATTTACGTATAGTAATGTCCATCTATTACCAAAAACAAGCCATTTATGGATATTAGCGGGAAGCTCGTGCAAATCCAGCAGAGGCACCTTTTCAATACATAAAGATCAAGATCAAATGAGCACCCATTCTCTTTATGTAGAAAAAAGATCTATTTCTAGTCCATCAGCAAATAATGATCAAGTTCAATATCAATTCATTAGTTCAAATCTTTTGGAGAAAAACAAAAGTGAGATTCCGGATTATTTAAAACTGAATCGAATCCTAGGTACTCCTTATTGTAATCGCACAGATCCTGCTATTCTTCAAGAAAATGCAGATTTATTAGCAAAAAGGAGAAAAAATCGATTCATCATTTCATTTCAATCCATTAAACAGCGAGATAAAGAAATAATGACCAACTCTGGCCTCTCAATTGAAATACCCCTAAATGGTATTTTACCTAGAAAGAGTATTTTTGCTTATTTCAATGACCCCCAATATCGAAGCAAGAGTTCCGGAATTATTAACTATGGAGCTATAGACAGGGATTCTATTGGCAAAAAAGAAGATGATTTGATTTTAATTGAGCATCGGGGAGTCAACGAATTAAAGTCAAAATGCAAAATTCAAGTCAATCGCTTTTTTTTCATTCCCGAAGAAGTGTATCGTTTACCCGAATCCTCCTCCTTAATGGTACGGAACAATAGTATCATCGGAATAGATACACAAATCACTTTTAATATAAGAAGTCAGGTAGGTGGATTGGTTCAAGTGCAGAAAAAAAAAAAAAAATGGGAACTCAAAATCTTTTCTGGCGATATCCATTTTTGGGGAAAAGCCGATAAGATATCCAAACACAGTGGGATGGGGGTACTACCCCGAACGCTAAAAAGCATTGCTAAGGAATCCACAAAAGTGAAAACCCGGATCTATGTCAAATGGATTACACCGAGTAAGAAAAAGTCTTTTGTTTTTGTTCGCCCAGTAATCTTATATGAAAAAGCGGACCGTATAAATCTAGCAACACTTTTCTACCAGGATCTATTGCAAGAAAAGGATAATCTGAAAATTCGAGTTATGAATTCGCTTCTCTATGCAAATAGTAACCGAATTCGGGTAATCTCTAAGACAAGTATTCAATTAGTTCGTACTTCATTAGTATTGAATTGGAAACAAGACAAAAAGAATTCCTCGGGCGAAGAGGCCTGTGCTTCGGTTATTGAAGTACGTACAAATGGTCTGATTCAGGATTTCCTAAAAATAAACTTAGTCAAATCCGACATTTCATATATGAGCAGAAAAAGGAATGATTCGTCAGGTTCTGAATGGATTTCCGCGAAGGGGTCGGCTCGGACCACTAGGAATCCATTTTTTTCCAGTTATTCTAAGGAAAAGATTCAACAATCACTTCAACCTAAACAAAATCAAGGAACTGGTATTACGTTATTGAATAGAAATAAGGAATGCCAATCTTTGATAATTTTGTCATCAGTTAATTGTTTTCAAATCAATCCATTTCAAAATGAAAAAGATTACAATGGAATCAAAAAACCAATAAAAATAAAAATAGATTCTCTAATTCCAATTAGTAATTCTTTGTTGGGCCCTTTAGGAACAACTCTTCCAATTTCAACTTCGGTTTCATTTTACCATTTAATAACTCATAATAAGGTCTCAGTAACTCAATTTTTGAAAGTTGAAAATTTAAACAAGGCTTTTCAAGTAATTCAATATTATTTAATCGATGAAAACCGCCAAATTGGGATTCCCGATCCATGTGCTAGCCGCATTTTGAATCCATTCCGTTTGAATTGGTATTTTCTACATCCTAAATATAATCATAATTTTTGTGAATTCTTTTTGACACGAATTAGCCTAGGAGAGTTTCTTTGTGAAAATGTATCGATAGCCAAAAAAGGACCAGAACTCAAATCGGGTCAAGTTATAATTGTTCACCTTGATTCGGTAGTACTAAGATCTGCTCAACCTTTTTTGGCCACTCCGGGAGCAACTGTTCATGGCCATTATGGAGAAATCCTATATGAAGGAGATACATTAATTACATTTCTATATGAAAAAGCAAGATCTAGTGATATAACGCAAGGTCTTCCCAAAGTGGAACAAGTCTTAGAAGTGCGTTCGATTAATTCAATCTCCCCAAACCTAGAAGAGAGAGTTCAGGATTGGAACGGGTGTATAACAAAAATTCTTGGAATTCCTTGGGGATTTTTGATTGGTGCGAAACTCACTCTAGTGCAAAGTCGTATATCTTTGGTTAATGAGATCCAACAGGTTTATCGATCTCAGGGGGTGCAAATTCATGATCGGCATATAGAAATTATTGTCCGTCAAATAACATCCAAAGTTTTGGTTTCAGAAGATGGAATGTCTCAGGTTTTTTTACCCGGAGAACTAATTGGATTGGTGCGAGCGGAACGAACGGGACGCGCTTTAGAAGAAGCAATTTGTTACCGAGCCAGATTATTGGGAATAACGAGAACATCTCTGAATACTCAAAGTTTCATATCCGAGGCCAGCTTTCAAGAGGCTGCTCGCGTTTTAGCAAAAGCTGCTCTCCGTGGTCGTATTGATTGGTTAAAAGGCCTGAAAGAAAATGTTGTTCTAGGTAGTATGAGTATGATCCCTCTGGGTACTGCATTCAAAAGATTAGTAGACCGCTCACGGCAATATAAAAGCATTCCTTTGAAAACCAAAAGGAAGAATTTATTCGAGGGGGAAATGAGAGATCTTTTGTTCCACCACAAGGAGTTAGTAGATTCTTGTCTTTCAAAAAATTGCTAGGATACAATACAACAGAACAATCATGGAATTGAGAGGATTTCATGATTCCTGCATTGATTCTTGAGAAGAGATTCATCCGGTTAGTTTACCTATTGATGTGGTGATCCTGTGATTTGTTTTTCTTATATTAGGAGTCAGAAAGCAATTCACTTCATATCAAGAAAAAAAAGAAGAAAGAGAATAAGAGTAAGGAATAGAAAGAAATGCATCGGTTGGATCGTGTACCAACGGCCAATCTCCGGGAAAAGAGCAAGGTTCCGTCGGAACAATTATTTATTTCAGCGTGTCTCATCGCTCTTTTTTGCGTTGAAAGAAGAGAGAGGGAGTGTGGGGAAAAATGATAAGAAAAAGATATTGGAACATTAATTTGGAAGAGATGCTGCAAGCATCAGTTCATTTTGGTCATGGTATTAAAAAATGGAATCCGCGAATGGCACCTTATATCTCTGCAACGTGTAAAGGTATTCATATTACAAATCTTACTAGGACTGCTCGTTTTTTATCAGAAGCTTGTGATTTAGTTTTTGATGCAGCAAGTAGAAGAAAAGAATTCTTAATTGTTGGGACAAAAAAACAAGTCGCGGATTCGGTAGTACGAGCTGCAAAAAAAGCTCGATGTCATTATGTTCATAAAAAATGGAACGGCGGAATTTTAACAAATTGGTCCCATACAGAAATGAGACTTCGCCAGTTCAGAGACTTGAGAAGGGAACAAAAGACAGGCGGATTCGACCGTATTAAAAAAGGGAATCCGGCTCGATTGAAGAGACAGTTATCTCGCTTGGAAAGATATCTGGGCGGGCTAAAATATATGGTGCGACTGCCCGATATTGTAATAATCATTGATCAGCAAAAAGAATATATAGCTCTTCGAGAATGTATCACTTTGGGAATTCCAACGATTTCCTTAATTGATACAAATTGTGACCCGGATCTCGCAGATATGCCGATTCCTGCAAATGATGATAGTATACCTTCAATCCGATTCATTCTTAACAAATTAGTATTTGCAATTTGTGAAGGTCGTTCTAGCTATAGACCAGAGCCCTGATTAATAATAAGATAAAAAATAGAAGATCCAAAATTGTTTTGTGAATCCAAGAGAGTTATGGAATCAGTTATTATTCCTGAATTGCGCAAAAGAAATCAAAATAACGAACGGGGAATAAATAGTACTGAATTCGCTCGTGGCCAAAAAAAAATACAATTCAAGTGGGCAAGATCAAAAAAAGAAAGAAGGGTGAATCAAAATAATTTATTGAAAAGTTTTCTTTCAGAAGGCAATATGAATGTTATATCATGTTCCATCAGCACATTAAAAGGAGTATATGATCTATCCGGTGTGGAAGTCGGCCAGCATTTCTATTGGAAAATAGGTGGTTTCCAAGTCCATGCCCAAGTACTTATAACTTCTTGGGTTGTAATTGCTATTTTAGTAGGCTCGGCCATTGTAACTGTTCGGAATCCACAAACCATTCCGACCGACGGTCAGAATTTCTTTGAATACGTCCTTGAATTCATTCGAGACGTGAGCAAAACTCAGATTGGAGAAGAATATAGTCCATGGGTTCCTTTTATTGGAACTCTCTTTCTATTTATTTTTGTTTCGAATTGGTCAGGGGCGCTTTTACCTTGGAAAATAATAGAGTTACCTCAGGGGGAGTTAGCTGCACCTACGAATGATATAAATACGACCGTTGCTTTAGCTTTACTTACGTCAATAGCATATTTTTATGCGGGACTTAGCAAAAAAGGATTAAGTTATTTTGGTAAATATATTCAACCAACGCCAATTCTTTTACCCATTAACATTTTAGAAGATTTTACAAAACCCTTATCACTTAGCTTTCGACTTTTCGGAAATATATTAGCGGATGAATTAGTAGTTGTTGTTCTGGTTTCTTTAGTACCTTCAGTAGTTCCTATACCGGTCATGTTCCTTGGATTATTTACAAGTGGTATTCAAGCTCTTATTTTTTCAACTTTAGCTGCTGCTTATATAGGCGAATCCATGGAAGGGCATCATTGATTGACTCCGTTTATCAATTTTGTTTCTAGCGTAGTGCAAGACAATAGCCTTGCTCAAGATAATTGACTTTGTTTGTGAACACAGAAATAGACAAAAAGGCTTATTTATATGATCTAGTGATCTAACAGAAGAGTAAAAAAATATTAGGATAATGGGGAATTAAAAAAAAATAAATCACATTAACTTTGATCAACCAACCAAATCAAAAAGAGCTCAATATCTATGGAATGATTCGTACTAATGAATTTTTCCCTTTAGAGTGATTGTATCCATGTAATTCTTTAGGATAATGAGAATGTATGTAGGATAATCATAAAGAAAAGGAAGTGAAGCGTTTACAATTTTCAAATTGAATTGAAGATACGAATCGAATAGTTGGTTTACGTTATGCAAGAAAGACACGTATATGGAATAGTAAGCATTAACTAATTAGGTATGAGCTCCAGCTATCTCTATCTCTAATATAACACGTCCTACTATTGTTAATTTAGATTGGAATTTCAATCCAATAGAGTCTAGTTCTGATCATCCAATAGAGTCTAGTTCTGATCATTCAATAGTATTCTATTTCAATTACCAGTTCTGAGTTCCTCTTAGTTACTTTGATTGAATGAGAATATTCATATTATCGATGGACTAACTAAGTCATAATTTCTATTTATTGGTTGATTGTATCATTAACCATTGTATCATTAACCATTTTGATTTCTTTATTTTTTTGGAGGAATTTATCATGAATCCATTGATTGCTGCCGCTTCCGTTATTGCTGCTGGGTTGGCCGTTGGGCTTGCTTCTATTGGACCTGGAATTGGTCAAGGTACTGCTGCGGGGCAAGCTGTGGAGGGTATTGCGAGACAGCCGGATGCGGAGGGAAAAATTAGGGGTACTTTATTGCTTAGTTTGGCTTTTATGGAAGCTTTAACAATTTATGGGCTGGTTGTCGCATTAGCCCTTTTATTTGCAAATCCTTTTGTCTAATCCTAACAAAAAAATTGTATTTTTGGACTTGGGACTTGCTGCTTGCTTTTTTTGAATTCTAGCAAGATTTAACATTTACAAGTACTTATTTATTGGTACACTAACCCATGGGAAGGACTTATTTGAGGATAAGGAATTTGTATATCGAACTCGCTTTCTTCCTCCTCCCCTCCCCTCTCTCCCCAATTAAATCAACAAAAGTTTTTGAGGCCGTGTTGCAACAAAGGAAAAAAGAAAGTATTTCTTGATTCAGACAAGACCTGATATCTAATTCGAATAAATATTATTCGTATTAGATATTTATAAATCTAAAATTTCAATTGGAAAAAAATAGATTTCTTTCTAAATCGCCGTTTTTTGAGTCTATTTACAAAAAAAATAGGTAAATGAATGAATAAAAACTAATCGAAATACTAAAATACTAAATAATAATAGAATAATGAAATAAATAAGAAATATTAGAACTCGAATATAGAAAATAAAAACTACAATTAATTAAGAATCAAAAATAGATAATGAGTCTGTCTATATCTATAAGAGAAGAGGAGATCTTATGAAAAATGTAACCGATTCTTTCGTTCCCTTGGATCACTGGCCATCCGCCGGGAGTTTCGGATTCAATACCGATATTTTAGCAACAAATCCAATAAATCTAATCGTAGTTCTTGGTGTATTAATTCTTTTTGGAAAGGGAGTGTGTGCGAGTTGTTTATTTCAAGAATCGGCTGAATTGAGCCAGCTGCACTTTTTTTTGTTTTCACTAAGACAGAAGCGGTGCATGATCCTGCGAATGACTTATGAATAAATTCAAAACTCATCTTTAAGAACCATAGCATTTCGCACGATTCATTGGTAAATAGACTTTGATTCTCTCTCTATCAACCAAAAATTGGGATGGGACTAGTAACATGGTTAAAGCGAACCTATTTGAAGTCCAGACACAGCAAAGTCTTCTTTCTACTACAATGTTAATCAAAAATTTGGTAAAAAAAAAATGAATATTTTAAAATGTTTTCGACATAGAACACTCATGTTGAAAAAATGATTTCAACACTTTTTTTTTTCATTTTTTTTTTTTCTTAACTAAAAAAAAATGGGTCTTTTGCCCATTGTTATCCAATGCTGAATTGTGATAACCTATGATAAAGTAAATTCTTTGGATTTGAAGAAAAAAAGAAACAACTTTACTGACAATTACTTGTTGGGTTCGAAGAGTCCTCTGAATATTCCGGTCTTGGATTTGTTTCAATAGGCATAGGAATTCCAAATATAGAAATAGAGGATAGGCTCGCGGTAGTCGAAAAAAGAGATTTCAATTTGCCGGACTTAAGGAATTGAAATCATTGAGCGTGAGAGCCAAATGAATCGAAAGATTCATGTTTGGTTCGGGAAGGGATTATGAAAATTTTGAAAGGAATGGATAATCTACTTTCATTAAGTGATTTATTAGATAATCGAAAACAACGGATTTTGAATACTATTCGAAATTCAGAAGAACTCCGCGGGGGTGCCATTGAACAGCTAGAAAAAGCCCGCGCCCGTTTACGGAAAATCGAAATAGAAGCAGATCAGTATCGAGTGAACGAATCCTCTGATACAGAACGAAAAATATTGGCTTTAATGAATTCAACTTATCAGAATATAGAACAAAAAGAAAATTCACAAAATGAAAGAATTCGTTTTGAACAAGAAAAAACACTTAATCAAGTCCGCCAACGATTTTTTCAACAAGCCTTAGAACGAGCTCTAGAGACTCTGAATAGTCGTTTAACCAACGAATTACATTTACGTATCATCAGTGCTAATATTGACATGTTGCGGACGATAAAAGAAATCACTGATTAGTCCTTCTGTTATAGGCATTATTTTTTTTTTCAATAAAGGAATAAATACTCATGGTAACCATTCGAGCAGACGAGATTAGCAATCGTATTCGTGAACGTATTAAAAAATATAAAAAGGAAGTCAAGATTGAAAATATCGGTACCGTTTTTCAAGTGGGCGATGGCATTGCGCGTATTTCTGGTATGAAGGACGTAATGGCAGGTGAATT